AAAAAAATATATTCATCCAACAAAAGGAGAGAGAGGGATTCGAACCCTCGATAGTTATTTTTTATGAACTATACCGGTTTTCAAGACCGGAGCCATCAACCACTCGGCCATCTCTCCGAAAAATAATTTCTATTTTATTTTTCGCCAAATAGAACATAGCCCTATGAGTTAATACGATCACTATGTAGAGAAAGATAAAGATAAAGATATAGGGTGTGACTTTATTTATAGTATAGGTCTATCAATCTGTCTATATAAATAAATGAGATACACGATCCAGTATACCCATTTGTGAAGTCAAAAAGAACCTTTAACTTCATGTCCGAATAGAAGTGGTAAAAAGAAGTTGGAAATAAGTCATCTCGAATCAACGGATTCATGATAAAACCCCTTTATTTATTAAAATTTTTTAGTGGGTAAGAGGATTAAATGGTGTATATTCTTTTGTTAATAGCTTGGAGGATTAAAAACATGACTATTGCTTTCCAATTGGCTGTTTTTGCATTAATTATTACTTCATCAATCTTACTTATTAGTGTACCCGTTGTATTTGCGTCTCCTGATGGTTGGTCGAGTAACAAAAATGTTGTATTTTCTGGTACATCTTTATGGATTGGATTAGTCTTCTTGGTGGGTATCCTTAATTCTCTTATCTCTTGAATTCATTCGTTGCAGATCCAAAAATGAGATGACCCCTCCCAATTACACATTCAAATTCAATATAAGTCCATAAAATGCAAATAAAGAAAACAAAAAAATTAGAGGGGGGGGTCGAACTTATGGAACTTGAGTGAAATATGAATAAAATATTAATAAATTTCAATTTACTAAATATGAAGATAGTAATAAATAACTAAATAAAAAAACTAATCAAAAATTGATATCTCATATCAATATAGAATATAATATTTTATGGAAATAGAGAATAATATATTATTGAATATGGAATTCAATATTTCAATATATAGAATAAATAATTTCAATATATAGAAGAAATATATTATTAATATATAATATTAATATATAGATTTATATATATTAATAAAATTGTTAATTGAATTTATTTGGTGGTAAAATTTTATGAAATAACCCCAAACCAAAGAGTGTATCTCGTATAGCTTTGAACAAATATTATCCATAAATTTCTTATCAAGAAGGCAAAAAAATGCGGATATAGTCGAATGGTAAAATTTCTCTTTGCCAAGGAGAAGACGCGGGTTCGATTCCCGCTATCCGCCCAAATATAAATGGATTCAAAATGATAAAAGATTCGGTATAGTTGACCGGGAAATGGAAATATAGTAAATTTTTTCCTCGCGTCCCAAAAGACAAGTATTAATTAATGACTAGTTAATAGAATCAAACTTACATTTGTTGAAAAAAAGAATGTTGCGGAGACAGGATTTGAACCCGTGACCTCAAGGTTATGAGCCTTGCGAGCTACCAAACTGCTCTACCCCGCGATGAAACAAAAAAACTTGGACTAAACTCTAATAAACAAAGAATAATTGAATGCGCCCCTATTCCATCTCTGTACAAATAGAATAGCCTATTTAGACAGAATGGTAAAGGGGCCTCATTGATCATAGAAAAAAAAAGCAAAATTAAGGGATACTTAAATCCTTACCAGCTTGATCTTGTTGCCCCTGGCAACAAACATGCATGAACCATTTCCCGAAGGATGTGTCCAGATAGTCCAAAGTGTCGATAGTTAGCTCTTGGTCTTCCGGTGGAAAAGCAACGTCGATGAAGACGTGTAGGTGCACTATTACGCGGTGGGGATTGTAATTTTCCATGAATTTTCCATTTCTCACTTAGCGACGGAATCTTACTTATTTCCTTTTTTGAGGATCGACGAATCAAATGATATTTTTGTTCCAATTTTTGCCTCTTCTTCTCCCTATAAATCAAACTTTTCTTTGCCATAATGCTTCAGTTCCTCTTATTATCAATGATAATGATACAAATCGGATCCTAGATGTAGAAATAAATATAAGAGTGCATACCTATTTTTTTATTTAAAAAAATATATTATTGCGGATAGAATACATAAATAATTAACCAAATTTGCCCGATGTGGAGGCAATCAAGAAAGCCGCATAAGTGAATATATAACCTACAGAAAAGTGAGCTAATCCAACCAACCTTGCTTGCACAATTGAAAGAGCTACTGGTTTATCTTTCCAGCGAATCAAATTTGCCAAAGGTGTACGTTCATGAGCCCATGCTAAAGTTTCAATCAATTCCTGCCAATAACCACGCCAGGAAATTAAGAACATAAATCCAGTAGCCCAAACAAGATGCCCAAATAAGAACATCCATGCCCAGACTGATAAACTATTCATACCAAACGGGTTATATCCATTGATAAGTTGTGAAGAGTTTAACCATAGATAATCTCTTAACCATCCCATCAAATAAGTGGAAGATTCATTAAACTGTGAAACGTTACCCTGCCATAATGTGATGTGTTTCCAATGCCAATAAAAAGTAACCCATC